TGGGGTAGAAAATTATTTGTATAATTTCATTATGGGGTTTGTGTCAGATTTAGTATTGATTTATTGAAAAAAGTGCGCGTAAATCTAGGGACGAAGCACTGTAGGGGGGTGGTGAATATCAAAGCAGACGATTAGTTTTGGAAGGGGGAAGGGGGGTTTAAACCTCTACGAAATAGGGTTTTTTGAGTCCGGGGGGAATAATAGAGTACTATGTCCTGTAACCATTAATTAAATAACACCTGTTGGTTGTGCTAGTCCAATCAAAAATACACACAGGTCCAGCTACAATTTATCTGACTGTGACAGGGCCTTTCTAAGGCCATAGCTGAGTCGATGCAGGCCCCCCCCCAAAAATTAAAAAATACCAAATGTATGGAATCTCAGTTATGTTAGGCATGGGCTGATTAGTCATAAGTCCATCGAGATGTCTTATTTAAGAGGAACGAGTGGGCGATTTTAGATTGAAATGGTCCTGAAGTAAGAACCAGATGTCTTATAAAGATCACCGTTAGCTACCCCCACGGGGTATGGGCCCGGTGCGAGAAGGGGGATCCCTGCCGAGCGGGTTGCTGGTTTCACGCGGCATGGTGATTAAGCTCGTGATCTAATGGAGTGACCATAGGATATAATGGAAATAAAATTGTTAGGTGATATATAATATGTAAGAGCATACATATTATGTAATATGTAAAATTAATGATAATTAATACGGACTTTAACTTCTCGTATGGAAAATAAATGAATGCACAATAATACATAGCATGTACATATGAATATTTACAAGGAGAGGCTAAAAATATTAGTATGTACATGTATATGTGTGTGTGATGTGTACAGTAAAATGTTTTTAAAACAGGTTATTTTCAATACTGACGTAGCACTGTGATGTTGTGGTAATTATACAATAAGCTTTTTTCAAGGAATAGTTTATGTAGAATTCCAGCTTTGGGTGTTGGTGGTGAGGTTTAATGTCTCTTCCTTGAGTCTTAGGGAGGAATGGGGTTCTCCTTTTCCGGTTTACAAGACCGGGGTATTTTGTTATACTACAAAGACTCTTCATTTTAGAAGTTTATTTTCAATAAGGCTGACTGTTGGTATTAGCACTAAGATCAGGAGGAAGTATAGAATGGATGCTAATTGGCCTACAATGATGTACGGGTGTTCTACAGGTTGGCCCCCAATTCATGTTAAGGTCAGGAGGTCTGCGATTAGAGTTCAGAATAAAAGTTGGCTAAAGGGTCGGAATATTATGCTTCGTTGTTTAGATGTTTGGAGCATTGGGATAAAGATTAGGATAAGGATGGAAAGTAACAGTGCTAGTACTCCCCCGAGTTTATTAGGAATTGATCGTAGGATCGCGTATGCGAATAGGAAGTATCATTCTGGTTTGATGTGTGCAGGGGTGCTTAGTGGATTTGCTGGAGTATAGTTATCAGGGTCTCCTAGTAGGTCGGGGGTGAACAGGGTTAGTATTAGTAGGACTAAGATTAAGAGTAGGGCGCCTAGGATGTCTTTAAATGTATGATAAGGGTGGAATGGGATTATGTCTATGTTGGATGGGATTCCTGTAGGATTGTTGGATCCTGTTTCGTGTAGGAATAGTAGGTGAACAGTTACTAGTGCTGTGATGATGAATGGAAGGATAAAGTGGAAGGCGAAAAAACGTGTTAGTGTTGCTTTGTCTACGGAAAATCCACCTCAGATTCATTCTACTAGGGTAGTGCCGATGTAAGGGATTGCTGATAGGAGATTGGTGATGACGGTTGCACCTCAGAAGGATATCTGTCCTCAGGGTAAGACATAGCCTACGAATGCAGTGGCTATGACTGTTAGTAGTAGGAGTACGCCAATGTTTCATGTTTCTTGGAATATATAAGAACCATAGTATAGGCCACGTCCGATGTGGGCGTAAAGGCAGATGAAGAATATAGAGGCTCCGTTTGCATGTAAATAGCGGATAAATCAGCCATAGTTGACGTCTCGACAGATGTGTGCGACTGATGAAAAGGCAGTTGAGGTGTCTGGTGTGTAGTGTATTGCCAGGAATAAGCCTGTTAGGATTTGTATGATTAGGCAAAGGCCTAATAAGGAACCAAAATTTCATCATGAGGAGATGCTAGATGGAGTGGGTAGGTCAATGAATGCGTTGTTGAGGATTTTTATTAGTGGGTGTGTTTTTCGGATGTTGGTCATTAGGGTTCTTGTAGTTGAATTACAACGATGATTTTTCATGTCATTGGTCATGGTTGAAGTCCATGTGAGAATAATGGTAATATATATTGTTTTTATTATGAGTACTATTTTCGTAATTAGTCTTGTGGGGGTTTCTTCAAAGCCTTCACCAATCTATGGTGGTTTAGGGTTGATTGTGGGTGGTGCTATGGGATGTGGAATTGTTTTTAGTTTTGGGGGTTCATTTTTAGGTTTGATAGTATTTTTAGTTTATTTAGGAGGGATGTTAGTTGTGTTTGGTTATACAACGGCTATGGCTACTGAGCAATATCCTGAGGTTTGGGTTTCTAATAAAGTTGTACTTGGGGGATTTCTTTTAGGTTTAGTGTTGGAATTGTTAGTGGTGTTGTATGTTTTAGAGGGTGGGAAGGTTAGTATTGTATTTGAGTTTAATGGGTTGGGGGATTGGGTTATTTATGATACAGGGGATTCTGGGTTTTTTAGTGAGGAAGCTATAGGGATTGCTGCATTGTATAGTTATGGCACTTGGCTGGTTATTGTTACTGGGTGATCTTTGTTTATTGGTGTAGTGGTTATTATGGAGATTACTCGGGGCAATTAAATAATAGTATGCTAAGGGTTATAGTGATGAGAAAAGATAGGAAGTAGAGCTTGATAAGTCCTTTTTGGTTTGAAGTTAGTGTGGAGGCTTTTAGTTGAATGAGGGCTATTGTTTTTGGTAGGATTAGTTCTGTTCAGGCTAGGTCTAGTAAGGAGGTTGCGAACTTTTGACTTATTGTTAGAAATAGAGGGGGTAGTCGATGTATGATTGTAGGGAAGTAACCTAATAGAGTGGAAAATTTAATAGAGTCTGATGAGTAGGGGTATTTTAGGTTTTTTGAGTAGGTGTTAATTTCGAATGCGAGAATAAAGCCTAGAATTGTTACTATAAGGGCTGTTAGTTTTAGATATAGGGGTATAGTCATTAGAGGGGTATTTATTGGGGGTATGCTGTTGGAGAGGATAAATCCGGCAAGGATGCTTCCGATTAATAGGCGTTTAATGGGATTAATTAGTATGGGGTTGGTTTCATTAATATTTATGAGGGGAGGAAAGCGAGGTTGTTCTAGTAGGGTAAAGAAAATGATGCGGGCGCTGTAAATGGCTGTTATGGAGGTGGCAATTAGTGTTAATAGTAGGGCTCAGGCGTTGGTATAAGACGAAGTGGCGGCTTCAATGATGGGGTCTTTAGAATAGAATCCTGTGAGAAATGGTATTCCTGTTAGTGCGAAACAGCCGATAATTAGGGCAGTTGTGGTGAAGGGAAGAATTTTGTATAATCCTCCTATCTTTCGGATGTCTTGTTCGTTATTTAAATTGTGGATGATAGAGCCGGAACATAGGAATAGTATGGCTTTGAAGAAAGCGTGTGTACAAATATGCAGGAATGCTAGATGTGGTTGGTTGAGGCCTAGTGTCACTATTATTAGGCCAAGTTGGCTGGAGGTGGAAAAAGCAATGATTTTTTTGATATCATTTTGGGTTAAGGCACAGATAGCTGTGAATAGGGTGGTGAGGGCTCCTAGAGAAAGTATTGTTGTTTGGATGAGTTTATTATTTTCTGTTAAAGGGTAAAAGCGGATAAGTAAGAAAATTCCTGCTACGACTATTGTGCTTGAGTGAAGTAGGGCTGAGACTGGGGTTGGACCTTCTATTGCTGAGGGTAGTCATGGGTGTAGACCAAATTGGGCTGATTTTCCAGTTGCGGCTAATGTGAGTCCTATGAGAGGGAGGATTGGGGGGTTTTGGTTGAGTATGAAGATTTGTTGTAGATCTCATGCATTTGTGTTGTGTAGGAATCAGGCTATGGATAGAAGGAATCCAATGTCTCCGATACGGTTATATAGGATTGCTTGAAGGGCGGCAGTATTAGCATCTGTTCGTCCAAATCATCAGCCAATTAGTAGGAAAGATATGATTCCTACTCCTTCTCATCCAATGAATAGCTGGAAAAGGTTGTTAGCTGTGACGAGGATAAGTATGGTGATGAGGAAGATGAGTAGATATTTGAAGAATTGGTTGATGTAGGGGTCGGAGTGTATATATCATATTGAAAATTCTATAATAGATCATGTAATGAATAGTGCTACGGGTATAAATATGAGTGAAAAGTAGTCTATTTTAAAGCTGAGTGTTAATTTAAAAGTGTGGATGGTGATTCAGTGTCAGTTTGAGATGAGTATTTCTTGGTTTGTGTGAATAAATATTATTATTGGGATCAGGCTGGTGATGAAAGCAGAGAGGGTTATATTTTTTACATAATGTTGATATTTGTTATTTTTGTAGAAGTCTGTGTTAGATACTATAACGGGGGCAATTAGTATAAGTAGCGTGAGTAGGGTGGAAGAAATGAATAAGTTTATTACTTTTATTTGGAGTTGCACCAATTTTTTGGTTCCTAAGACCAATGGATAACTACTATCCTTTAAAAGCTTGAAAAAGCCACATTGTTAAGTATGGAGTGCATGAATTAGCAGTTCTTGCAATTCTTTTTCGGTAAGTAAGAAGGTTTTATCTTCTGTTTTTAGTTTCACAAGCTAATGGTTTTTTTAAACTATACTTACAATAAAGAGGTCCTAGAATGATTTTAGGGTTTAGTGACAGGAGTAGGAGAGGGATAATGTGTAGGGCTATTAAGGCATGTTCTCGTGTGGAAATAGGGGTGAGGTTATTAATATGGTGTGTATGTTTGCCATGTTGTGTTATGATTAATATATATAAAGAGTAGAGGGCTGTGATTACAATGTTTGCTCCTATGAGGATAATAGTAAGATTTGATCATGAGAAGGTTGATATAATTACGAGCAGTTCTCCGACCAGATTAATCGTAGGGGGTAGAGCGAGGTTTGTTAAGCATGCTAATAGTCATCAGGTAGTTATTAGTGGAAAAAAGATTTGTAGGCCTCGTGCTAGGATTATGGTTCGGCTATGAATGCGTTCATAGTTTGAGTTTGCTAGACAGAATAGTATGGAGGATGTAAGGCCATGGGCAATTATTAAGGCGGTAGCTCCTATGTAACTTCAAGGAGTTTGGATAAGGATAGCTGCAATGACGAGTGCTATGTGGCTGATTGAGGAGTATGCGATTAGTGATTTTAGATCTGTTTGGCGTAGGCAAATAGAACTGGTTATGATTATTCCTCATAGGGATAATACAAGGAAAGGGTAGGCTATATGTTCTGTTAGGGGGTTAAGAATGGATGTGATTCGTAGTATTCCATAGCCTCCGAGTTTTAGTAATACAGCTGCGAGGACTATTGAGCCTGCAATAGGGGCTTCTACGTGTGCTTTAGGTAGTCAAAGATGTAATCCATAAAGGGGTATTTTTACTAAGAAGGCTATTATGCAAGCTAGTCATATGAAAGTGTTAGATCAGGAGGTTGATAATGGTTGAGCTCAGTACTGTAATAGTAGGAAGTTTAGGGAGCCTACTGTATTTTGTAAATATGTTAATGCTACTAGTAGAGGGAGAGATCCTATGAGTGTATAGAATAAGAAGTAAAGTCCTGCGTTGAGTCGTTCTGTTTGGTTGCCTCAACGGGTGATGATGATGAGGGTAGGAATTAATGTGGCTTCAAATGTAATATAAAACATAATTAATTCTATAGCAGTGAAGGTTATAATTAAGAGGGTTTGTAGTATAATTAGTATTGTAATGTAGAGTTTTTTTCGGGCAAGTGATTCTTTTAGGAGGTGAGATTGACTTGCTATTAGTATTAGGGGGAGGAGTCATATTGTTAGCATTAGGAGTGGTGTGGAGAGGGGATCAGAGAAAAATGTTAGAGAGTAGTTAAGACTGTTATCGTTAAATTGATTAAGTAAAAGTAAACTTGTGAAGCTAATTAATAAACTATGGGTTGTAGTATTGATTCAGATAAAGTTACTTTTTGATAGTCAAGTCAGAGGTATAAGTATGATAGTGGGAATAATAAATTTTAGCATTGGAGGAGATTAAGGTTTTGTACATAATCAGTACCATATGTATTGGAGACTATGACTAGTAAGGCTAGTCCAATAGCTGCTTCGCAGGCTGCAAATACTAGGAGAATGATCGGTATTATGATGGCTAGAGTGAAGTGTGTGTTTAGGATTGTAAGGGTTGCTAAGATGAATAGTGATAGTGTTATGCCCTCTAGACATAGTAATGCGGATATTAGGTGGGATCGGTACATTAGTAAGCCTGTGAGGGATGTTGTAAAGGCAATTAGAATATTAGTATGGATTAGGGACATTTGGTACTTGTGAGTTTGGATCACAGTCTAGTGGGTCGAAACCACTTGTTTTGATTTAAACTAAGTATCATATTTATCTCATTCTAGGCCTTTTTGGGTTCACTCATAGGCTAGGCTAACTGCTAGTAGAGAGATTAGGGATAAGGCTGTGGGAAGTATTGTTATTAAATTATTTGTTTGGATTGCTCAGGGTAAGGGGAGTAAGAGAGCAATCTCTAGGTCAAAAAGGAGAAAAGTAATTGCTACTAGGAAGAATTTTATGGAAAAGGGTAGGCGAGCAGATCCTATCGGGTCGAAGCCACATTCGTAAGGGCTAGTTTTTTCTATATAGATGTTTAGTTGAGGGAGTCAAAAAGCAATAAGTATTAGTAGTAGGGCTAGGGTTGTATTCGTTAGTAGTGTTAATAGAAGGTTTATTGTTCTTTTTCGGAGTATACCGAAACTAACTGATTGGAAGTCAGTTGTACTTATTAATACTAAAAGGACTATGAGCCTCATCAATAGATTGATACATAGAGGAATAATCATACGACGTCTACGAAATGTCAGTATCAAGCAGCAGCTTCGAAGCCAAAGTGATGATTTGATGTGAAATGGAATATTATTTGACGTATAAAGCAGACGATAAGGAAGGTGGATCCGATGATGACATGTAGTCCGTGGAAGCCTGTGGCTACGAAGAAAGTAGAGCCATAGATTCCGTCTGAGATTGTAAATGGGGCTTCATAGTATTCTGATGCTTGGAGCAGGGTGAAATAGAGACCGAGTATGATTGTAATGAGGAGAGCTTGGAGTATGTGTTTGCGGTCACCTTCTATGAGACTATGGTGGGCTCAAGTGATAGATACACCAGAAGCTAATAGTACGGAAGTATTGAGGAGTGGGACTTCTAGTGGATTTAAGGGGTGAATACCTGTTGGTGGTCAGGAGCCTCCTAGTTCGGGAGTAGGGGCAAGGCTTGAGTGGTAAAAGGCTCAGAAAAAGCCTGTAAAAAATAGGACTTCTGATAAGATAAATAGGATCATGCCATATCGAAGCCCTTTTTGAACTGTTGGTGTGTGATGACCTTGGAAAGTACTCTCTCGGATGATGTCTCGTCATCATTGGTATATTGTTAGGAAATTTGTAAAGAAACTTAAAATCAGTAAAATTATTGAATTGAAATGGAATCATATGATTAGGCCTGATGTTATGAGAAATGCTGAGAGAGCTCCTGTAAGTGGTCAAGGACTGGGATTTACTATGTGGTACGAATGGGTTTGGTGGGTCATTATGTATTGTCTTGCAAGTATAGGCTTACTAGTAGAGTGAACACGTAGGCTTGGATTAGGGCTACGGCGAATTCAAGGATAGCTAATAGAGTAAGGATAATAAATGTGATGAGGGCTGTGAATAGATTGATGTTTATTAATGCAAGAGTTGTACTTCCAATTAGGTGTAGTAATAGGTGACCTGCTGTGATGTTCGCTGTTAGCCGTACCGCTAGGGCTAAAGGTTGAATAAATAGGCTGATAGTTTCGATTATTACCAGCATAGGAATTAGGAAAGTGGGTGTGCCTAATGGTAAGAGGTGGGCTAGAGATATTTTTGTCTTATTGCGGAAGCCGATAAGGACGGTGCCAGCTCATAGTGGAATAGCTATGCCTAGGTTTATAGAGAGTTGAGTAGTAGGTGTGAATGAGTAAGGTAATATTCCAAGGAGGTTTGTAGAGGAGATGAAAAGGAAAAGTGAGATGAGTATTAGAGATCAGGTTTGTCCTTTGGGGTTATGTGTAGCTATCAGTTGTTTTGATGTGAGTTTGATAAGTCATTGTTGGATAGTGATTATACGGTTATTAGTTAATCGATTTGGTGTTGGGAATAGTATAGTGGGAAGTATAATAATTAGAGTAGTAATAGGGAAACCTAGTACAATTGGAATTATGAAAGAGGCAAATAGATTTTCGTTCATGTGTGGTTTCAAGGGGTTTGTTGTTTTTGTAGTTTAGTGTCCACTGGTTTAGGAGAGGGGGAGTAAAAGTGCTTTGAAATTTTTAGTTGAAGTAGTATGAACAGGGCTAAGGTTATAGAGAGAATGGTAAGGAACCATGTTGATGTATCTAATTGTGGCATATCACTAAGGAGAGTTTATAACTCTCAATCTTTAACTTAAAAGGTTAACGCTAGGTTAGCTTCTCAGTGAAATTATAATATGGATGTAGATCATTTTTCGAAATTTTCTAGGGATACTAGTTCGAGAACGATTGGCATAAAGCTGTGATTTGAGCCACAAATTTCTGAGCATTGTCCATAGAATAAACCAGGTCGTGTTGATATTAGGGTTGTTTGGTTTAGGCGGCCAGGAATTGCGTCTGTTTTTAGGCCTAGGGAAGGGACAGCTCATGAGTGTAATACATCTTCTGAGGAGACTAGTATTCGGATTGTCATTTGTATGGGTAGGACCATTCGATTATCTACTTCTAATAATCGTAGTTCACCTGGTTTTAGATCTGAGGTTGGAATTATGTATGAGTCAAAGCTTAGGTCTTCATAGTCAGTATATTCATAGCTTCAGTATCATTGGTGTCCTATTGTTTTTACGGTAAGAGAGGGGTTGTTAATTTCGTCTATTATATAGAGAATTCGTAGAGAAGGTAAGGCGATTGTGATTAAAATAAGGGCTGGAAGGACTGTTCAAATAGTCTCTACTTCTTGAGCGTCTATTGTATTAGTGTGAGTTAATTTGGTTGTGAGTATTAATGTGATAATATAGAGAACTAAAGTGCTAATTAAAAAGACGATTATTAATGTATGGTCATGAAATTGTAGAAGTTCTTCTATAACGGGTGATGCTGCGTCTTGTAAGCCTAGTTGGAATGGGTATGCCATGGAGATATACAGGGTTTTCACTTGTGATTTAACTTTGACAAAGTTACGTAAGACTTTACTAATATCTCGTTCATAAAGAAAGACATAATGGTTATGATGTTGGCTTGAAACCGATTAGAGGGGGTTCGATTCCTTCCTTTCTTGAATGTTTTAGGTTGACGTATACTGGTTCTTCGAATGTGTGGTATGGTGGAGGACATCCGTTTAGTCATTCAAGGTTTGTGGAAGTGAGGTCTACTGCTAATACTTCTCGTTTAGATGCGAATGCTTCTCAGATAATAAAGATTATTAGTATAACTGCTGTTAATGAGATGAATGAGCCTATTGATGAAATGGTGTTTCATGTTGTGTAAGCATCTGGATAGTCGGAATATCGGCGAGGTATTCCAGATAGGCCTAGAAAGTGTTGTGGGAAGAATGTCATATTTACACCTACGAATATAATTATAAATTGGATTTTTGTTCATGTTGGGTTGAGTGTATATCCTGAAAATAGTGGGAATCAGTGGACAAAACCTCCTATGATAGCAAAGACAGCTCCTATTGAAAGCACATAGTGAAAATGAGCAACTACATAATAGGTGTCGTGGAGAATGATATCTAGGGATGAGTTGGCTAGGATAATACCGGTTAAACCTCCTACTGTGAATAAGAAAATAAAGCCTAGAGCTCATATTAGGGCGGGGGATCATTTAATATTTCCTCCGTGAAGTGTTGCCAGTCAACTGAAAACTTTTACTCCTGTAGGAATTGCGATAATTATAGTAGCTGATGTAAAATATGCTCGTGTATCTACGTCTATTCCAACTGTAAACATATGGTGAGCTCATACAATGAAACCCAGGAAACCAATAGAAACTATAGCTCATACTATTCCCATATACCCAAAAGGCTCTTTTTTCCCTGAATAATAAGTAACGATATGTGAAATTATTCCAAAACCAGGTAGAATTAAAATGTATACTTCCGGATGACCAAAAAATCAGAATAAATGTTGGTATAAGATTGGGTCTCCTCCCCCTGCCGGGTCGAAGAAAGTTGTGTTTAGATTTCGATCAGTCAATAGTATGGTAATTCCGGCTGCTAAGACAGGTAATGATAGTAAAAGTAAGACTGCTGTGACTAGGACGGATCAGACGAAGAGAGGTGTTTGGTACTGACTTATAGCGGGTGGTTTTATATTAATAATAGTTGTGATGAAGTTAATAGCTCCAAGGATTGAAGATACACCGGCTAAATGTAGAGAGAAAATAGTAAGGTCTACTGAAGCTCCTGCATGTGCTAGATTACCGGCTAGAGGAGGGTATACAGTTCAGCCTGTACCTGCGCCGGCTTCAATTATCGAAGATGCCATCAGTAGTAGAAAGGAAGGAGGGAGTAGTCAGAAGCTTATGTTGTTTAGACGAGGGAATGCTATGTCAGGGGCTCCAATTATCAAGGGAATTAATCAGTTTCCAAAACCTCCGATCATAATAGGTATAACCATAAAGAAAATTATTACGAAGGCATGAGCTGTTACTAGAACATTATAAAGTTGGTCGTCTCCGATAAGTGTGCCAGGTTGACCTAATTCAGCACGAATCAATAAGCTTAGGCCAGTACCCACTATTCCTGCCCAGGCGCCGAATAGTAGGTACAAGGTACCAATGTCTTTATGATTAGTAGAGAATAGTCATCGGTTTATGAACATAGGTAAAATGGCCGAGTAGGCATTAGACTGTAAATCTAAAGACAGGGGTAAAGTCCTCTTTTTACCAAGTCCTGTGGTGAATGATCATTTTGAATTGCAAATTCAAAGAAGCAGCTTCAATCCTGCCGGGACTTCTCCCGCCTTTTTTTTCTTGCGGCGGGAGAAGTAGATTGAAGCCAGTTTACTAGGGTATTTAGCTGTTAACTAAAAGTTCGTGGGAGATGTATCCCTCCAATCTAGTGAGGATTTAGCTTAATTAAAGTATTTGATTTGCATTCAATTGATGTAAGATATAGTCTTGCAATCCTTATTGGGCAGGGGTTAAGTAAAATTATACTTGCTTAGGGCTTTGAAGGCTCTTGGTCTATGTCTAACCTAAACCCCTATAGTAGGGCGAAGAGTGTTGGTGTAAGGGGTAGAAGTATTGTGGATAGTACAATTGCTGTTGGTAGGAGAGTTATTTGTTTTGTGGGGTAGAATTGTCATTTTATCTTTATGTTATTGGTGGAGGGAAATATGGTTAATGCTGTGGAGTAGGTAAGACGTATGTAGAAATATAGGTTGAGTAGAGCTGTGATGGCTATGAGGGTGGGCAGAATGAGAGTATCGTTTTTTGTTAGTTCTTGAATGATTATTCATTTAGGTATAAAGCCTGTGAGCGGAGGAAGTCCTCCTATGGAGAGTAGAGTGAGTATGGTGAAAGTTGTTATAATGGGTGTTGTGTTTCATGTTTGGGATAGTAGTAGTGTGGTGGTAGTGGAGTTTTGGATGAGTAATATAAATATAGTGAAGGTTATTACAATGTAAATTGATAGGTTTAGTAAGGTGAGGGTTGGATTATACAGTAGAATGGCAGATATTCATCCTATATGAGCGATTGATGAGTAGGCTATAATTTTTCGGAGTTGTGTTTGGTTTAGCCCACCTCAACCTCCAATTAGAATTGATAGAAAGGACATAGTAATTATTAGGTGTAGATTAATTGATGGTGAAATTTGGTAAAGGATTGAGATAGGTGCGAGTTTTTGTCACGTAAGTAGAATTAGTCCTGTGCTTAGAGGAATGCCTTGTGTAACTTCTGGTACTCAGAAGTGAAAAGGGGATAATCCCAGTTTAATGGCTAGGGCTATTGTTATTAGAATGGATGCTGTTGGGTTAAATAACTTTATGATGGTTCATTGGCTGGAGTATATTAGGTTAATAATAATTGCTAGTATAAGTAATGAGGATGCCGTGGCTTGTGTTAGAAAGTATTTGGTTGAGGCTTCTGTGGCTCGGGGATTATGTTTTTTTATTATGATAGGAATGATAGCTATTATGTTTATTTCTAGTCCGATTCAAGCGAATAATCAATGGGAACTAATGGTGACAATTGCTGTGCTTAGGATAAGGGTTGTTAATAGGGTGATAGAGATGAATGGGTTAATTAGTATGGGAAGGGTATGAACCAACATTTCCGGGGTATGGGCCCGGTAGCTTATTTAGCTGACCTTACTATAGATTATGGTGTAGTGTGGTAGCACGAAGAATTTTGAATTCTTAAGGGTAGGTTCGATTCCTATTGTTCTAGAAATAAGAGGACTTAAACCTCTATTATTTACTCTATCAAAGTAATTCTTTTGTCAGACATATTTCTTATTTTATGTTTGGGGTGGGATGCTTGCTGTTATGATGGGTAATGAGGTGTGTCACATGCAGAGAGCTAGTGTTAGTGGAAGGAAATTTTTTCAGAGAAGGTGCATTAGCTGGTCGTACCGGAATCGGGGGTAAGATGCTCGGATTCATAGGAAGGACATTGTTAGTAGTAGTGACTTGACGATTAGGTTTGTTGTGCATAATTCTGGTATATGAGGATCGTGAAATGCTCCTAGAAATAGGATAGTTGTGAATATATTTATTATGATAATGTTGGCGTATTCTGCTAGAAAGAATAGGGCGAAAGGACCGGCAGCATATTCTACGTTAAAGCCAGATACAAGCTCTGATTCTCCTTCTGTAAGGTCGAAAGGGGCTCGGTTGGTTTCTGCTAAGGTGGAGATAAATCATATTATGGCTAGTGGTCATGAAGGGAAGAGTAATCATAGTTTTTCTTGTGTGGTGTTTAGTGTGGATAGAGTGAAGGAGCCGTTTATTAGGAGTACAGATAATAGAATAATAGCTAGTGTTACTTCATATGAAATTGTTTGTGCTACTGCTCGTAGGGCCCCGATTAGAGCATATTTTGAGTTGGAAGCTCATCCAGATCATAGGATAGAGTAGACAGCTAGGCTTGATATTGCTAGAATGAAGAGTACCCCTAGGTTTATGTTGATGAGTGGGTGTGGTATGGGTAAGGGAGCTCATATTGTGAGGGCTAAGGTTAGTGCAAGTACGGGTGCAATTATAAATATAGTGGTGGAAGATGTAGCTGGTCGTAAGGGTTCTTTAGTGAATAGTTTGATTGCATCGGCGAAGGGTTGTAGTAGGCCATGTGGGCCTACGATATTTGGTCCTTTTCGGAATTGTATGTAACCTAGGATTTTGCGTTCTACTAGTGTTAGAAATGCTACGGCTAAAAGAATAGGAAGAGTGAGTGTTAGAATGTTAATTATAAACATTTGTTGAAGAGAGGATTTGAACCTCTGAGTATAAAAGCTTAAGTTTTATGCAATTGCCTTACTCTGCCACTTCAACAAAGCCCTGATCTTGGGCAGGGTATGTTTGCGCTAGATTATTAGGTTGAGACTGGATCACTAATTGTTTGAAGGCGCTTTTTTGAAGTTGGCCTTATTTCTCTTGTCCTTTCGTACTGGGAGAAATGCGTAATAGATAGAAACCGACCTGGATTGCTCCGGTCTGAACTCAGATCACGTAGGACTTTAATCGTTGAACAAACGAACCCTTGATAGCTGCTGCACCATTAGGATGTCCTGATCCAACATCGAGGTCGTAAACCCTATTGTCGATATGGACTCTAGAATAGGATTGCGCTGTTATCCCTAGGGTAACTTGTTCCGTTGATCAAAATTTTGGATCAATAAGTGATACTATACTTTGGCTAGTAGGCCTAAGTTTTAATCACTCGGAGGGTTTTTTATACTCCGAGGTCACCCCAACCGAAATTGTCAGCTCATATAAAGCTTTGTTATCCCTTAGTGGTATTCTTTTATGCTTTTTGAGTTGATTAATTAAAGCTCCATAGGGTCTTCTCGTCTTATTGTGTTATCCCCGCCTCTTCACGGGGAGGTCAATTTCACTGATTAAGAGTAAGAGACAGTAAAACCCTCGTGTGGCCATTCATACAAGTCCTTATTTAGAGAACAAGTGATTATGCTACCTTTGCACGGTCAAGATACCGCGGCCGTTTAACGATTGTCACTGGGCAGGCAGTGCCTCTAATACTAGTTATGCTAGAGGTGATGTTTTTGGTAAACAGGCGGGGTTTGTGTTTGCCGAGTTCCTTTTACTCTTTTTAATCTTTCCTTAGTGCACACCTGTGTTGGGTTAACAGTATGATTAATAAATAGTTTAGTGTTGGGTTATATTTATTAGTTGTTAATTATCAGTATATTATCAGTTACTGATATAAGCTTGTGCAAGGAGAAAATTTTTCTTGTTACTCATATTAACAGTATTTCTTCTATAGTTAAATAGATTAGTCCAATAGTCAGGCTAGGAGTTGTTTTGTTTATTATTGAAATTGAAACTTATTTTTGTTGTTGAGCTTGAACGCTTTCTTAATTGATGGCTGCTTTTAGGCCAACTATGGTTTAAGTTCTATATTACTCTCTAGTAAAGGTTGTATCCATTTCTAAAAAGCTGTACCTTTTTAGACTAACAATTAAACATACGTTGAAGCTTAATATTGTTTTTAGTATTGTTTAATGTTGAACTGAAATTCCTTTCTTGGACAACCAGCTATCACCAGGCTCGTTGGGCTTTTCACCTCTACTTACAAGTCTTCTCACTATTTTGCCACATAGATGAGTTTGTTCTAATTACTGCTCATAAGTAGCTCGTCTGGTTTCGGGTAATTTAACTTAAGGTCTCTTTGCTAAATTATTACTAGTTAAATCATTATGCAAAAGGTACAAGGGGTAAACTTTGCTTTTTTCTACTTTTAATAATTCTTTCATCTTTCCCTTACGGTACTTTCTCTATAGCTCCATAGATGGTTAAATTTCTATCTCCTATACTTTAAATATTTAGTAAATGTTTTATTTAATTGGCTTTTGGTAGTAGTAATGAGGGAGGAGGAGATGGGCTAGATATAGTTCAAGATGTACACGAGTTGTGGAATCTTCTAGGTGTAAACTAGATGCTTTTTTTAAGCTACATCTTGTTTATCCAAGCACACCTTCCGGTATGCTTACCTTGTTACGACTTGTCTCCTCTTGTACGCTTGCCTAGCATGGGTTAGCGACCTGGGGCTTTGCTATGGTACTTGAGGAGGGTGACGGGCGGTGTGTGCGTGCTTCATGGCCTTATTCAATTAAGCATTCTATTCTTAATTTACTGCTAAATCCTCCTTTAGTTTTTAGATTTCATAAAAACTTTCGTGTGGGTTTAAGGGATGTTCTTATAATAGAAAATGTAGCCCATTTCTTCCCAACCCATAAGTTACACCTTGACCTAACGTTTTTACGTGCAATAGTTGTGCTTACTTTCATTCCTTTTTTAGGGTTTGCTGAAGATGGCGGTATATAGACTGAAGTAGCAAGGATTGGTGAGGTTGATCGTGGTTTATCGTTTACAGAACAGGCTCCTCTAGAAGGATATGAAGCACCGCCAAGTCCTTTGAGTTTTGGGCTGTTGCCGATAGTACTCTGGCGAATAGTCTTGTTTTAGGACTATTTGGGTTTACGACTAAGCATAGTGGGGTATCTAATCCCAGTTTGGGTCTTAGTTGTCGTGTACTCAGTTTATAGTAAAGTTACTTTCGTAGTTTAACTTAATTTTAATTATGGCTTTTTACAGCTTAATTAAGGTTTGACTTTATTTTTATATAGTTCCTTGACACTCTTTACGCCGGATGTCTATTAATTTGGGTCAATCGTATGACCGCGGTGGCTGGCACGAAATTTACCAACCCTAATTAGCATGGCTAGGTCAAACTTTCGTTCATAGCCTAATTCTTGTCACTGCTGTATCCCGTGGGGGTGTGGCTGGGCAAGGCGTTATGAGCTACTGGTGTAGTGTGCTTGATGCCCGCTCCTTTTAGTCTTTAATGATTTGGAGGGCATTCTCACTGGGATGCGGATGCTTGCATGTGTAAGCCTGCTAGGAACTAATAGAAAGGCCAGGACCAAACCTTTATGTTGATGGGGCAATAATGCCCATCTAGACATTTTCAGTGTCTTGCTTTGTAAGAATTTAAGCTACATTAAC